CCTGGAAATACAGCATCCCGGTTTTTTTTACTACTCAAGGCTTCGATATATTTCGAAATCGAGAAATTTGTACTGGAGCAGGGGCGATACGAGAACAATTAGCCGATATAGATTTGCGAAGTATTCTAGATTATTCAGTAGTCGAATGGAAGGAATTAGGCGAAGAAAGAACCACGGGTAATGAATGGGAAGATCGCAAAATTGGAAGAAGAAGGGATTTTTTGGTTAGACGCATAGAATTAGCTAAACACTTTATTCGAACAAATATCGAACCCGAATGGATGGTTTTATGTTTACTACCAGTTCTTCCTCCTGAATTACGACCCATCATTCAGATAGATGGGGGTAAGCTAATGAGCTCGGATATTAATGAACTCTATAGAAGAGTCATCTATCGAAACAATACGCTTACCGATCTATTAACAACAAATAGATCTACACCGGGGGAATTAGTAATGTGTCAAGAGAAATTGGTACAAGAAGCCGTAGATACGCTTCTTGATAATGGAATTCGCGGACAGCCAATCAGGGATGGTCATAATAAGATTTACAAGTCGTTCTCTGATGTAATTGAAGGAAAAGAGGGAAGATTTCGTGAGACTATGCTTGGCAAACGGGTTGATTATTCGGGTCGTTCTGTCATTGTTGTAGGACCCTCACTTCCACTACATCGATGTGGATTGCCTCGGGAAATAGCAATAGAGCTTTTCCAGACATTTGTAATTCGGGGACTAATTAGACAACATCTTGCTTCGAACATAGGAGTTGCTAAGAGTCAAATTCGGGAAAAAGATACAATTGTATGGGAAATATTGAAAGAAGTTATGCAGGGGCACCCCGTATTGCTGAATAGAGCGCCCACTTTGCATAGATTAGGCATACAGGCATTTCAACCCATTTTAGTCGAAGGACGTGCTGTTTGTTTACATCCATTAGTTCGTAAGGGATTCAATGCAGACTTTGATGGGGATCAAATGGCTGTTCATGTACCCTTATCTTTGGAGGCTCAAGCGGAGGCCCATTTACTTATGTTTTCGCATATGAATCTCTTGTCTCCAGCTATTGGGGATCCTATTTCCGTACCAACCCAAGATATGCTTATTGGTCTATATGTATTAACCATTGGGAATCGCCGAGGTATTTGTAGAAATAGGTATAATCCATGGAATCGAAGAAAGTATCAAAATGAAAGAATTAATGATAATAATCATCAGTCTAAGAAACAAAAAGAACCTTTTTTTTGTAATTCCTATGATGCAATTGGAGCTTATCGACAGAAAAGACTCAATTTAGATAGTCCTTTTTGGCTCCGCTGGCGAATCGATCAACGCATTATTGCTTCAAGAGAAGGTCCCATCGAGATTCACTATGAATCTGGGGGTACTTGTCAGGAGATTTATGAACACTCTTTTTTAGTAAGAAGTGTAAAAAAAGAAATTCTTTGTATATATATTCGAACAACTATTGGTCATATTTCTCTTTTTCGAGAAATCGAAGAAGCTCTACAAGGGTTTTGTCGAGCCTGCTCGTATGGTCACTAATCATATGGCATCTCAATTAAGTGATTTTGTGACACTGGCGTGAATTTTGATCTCTCTGTTGCTACTAGGACTCTACTTCCTCTGAATTTTCATCCGGATTAATATCAAGAAAGGGAAGTTTTCAAATCATTGACTCAAACTCATTGTCGAATCCCAATCAGCAGAATATGGAGGGACTTATGGCAGAACGAGTCAATCTAGTCTTTCACAATAAAATAATAGACGGAACTGTCATTAAAAAACTTATTAGCAAATTAATAGATCACTTCGGAATGGCATATACATCACACATTCTGGATCAAGTCAAAACTCTGGGTTTCCAGCAAGCCACTGCTACATCCATTTCATTAGGGATTGATGATCTTTTAACGATCCCTTCTAAGGGATGGTTAGTACAAGATGCTGAAGAACATAGTTTAATTTTAGAACAACACCATCATTATGGGAATGTGCACGCAGTAGAAAAATTACGCCAATCTATTGAGGTGTGGTATGCTACAAGTGAATATTTGCGACAAGAAATGAATCCTAATTTTAGGATGACAGATTCACTTAATCCAGTCCATATAATGTCTTTTTCGGGAGCTAGAGGAAATGCATCTCAAGTGCACCAATTAGTAGGTATGAGGGGATTAATGTCGGATCCTCAAGGACAAATGATTGATTTACCTATTCAAAGTAATTTACGCGAAGGGCTGTCTTTAACAGAATATATCATTTCTTGCTACGGAGCCCGAAAAGGGGTTGTGGATACTGCTGTACGAACCTCGGATGCGGGATATCTTACGCGCCGACTTGTTGAAGTAGTTCAACACATTGTTGTACGGCGAGCAGATTGTGGAACCGCCCGAGGGGTTGCCGTAAGTCCTCGAAATGGGATGATGCCCGAGTCCGAAAGAATTTTTATTCAAACATTAGTTGGTCGTGTATTAGCAGAGGATATATATATGGGCTCACGGTGCATCGCCACCCGAAATCAAGATATTGGATTTGGGCTTGTCAATCGATTCATAACCTTTCAAACACAAATACTATTTATTCGAACCCCTTTTACTTGTAGGAGTACATCTTGGATCTGTCGATTATGTTATGGTAGGAGTCCCACTCATGGCGACCTGGTCGAGTTGGGAGAAGCTGTAGGTATTATTGCGGGTCAATCCATTGGAGAACCGGGGACTCAACTAACATTAAGAACTTTTCATACTGGAGGAGTCTTCACGGGTGGTACTGCAGAACATGTACGAGCCCCGTCGAATGGAAAAATCCAATTTAATGAAGATTTCGTTCATCCCACGCGTACGCGTCACGGGCATCCTGCTTTTCTATGTTCTATAGCCTTATATGTCACTATTGAGAGTGAGGATATTCTACATAATGTAACTATTCCACCTAAAAGTTTTCTTTTGGTTCAAAATAATCAATATGTCGAAGCAGAACAAGTAATTGCTGAGATTCGCGAGGTACCATACACTTTGAATTTGAAAGAGAGAGTTCGAAAACATATTTATTCTGACTCAGAGGGAGAAATGCACTGGAGTAATGATGTGTACCACGCATCTACATTTGCATATAGTAATGTTCATCTTTTACCAAAAACAAGTCATTTATGGATATTATCAGGAGGTTCGTGGAGATCCAGTGCAGCCCCCTTTTCACCGCACAAGGATCAAGATCAAATGAATAGTTATTCCCTTTCTGTAGAACGAGGGTCAATTTCGACTCTCTCGGTGAATAATGCTCCACTAAGATACAAATTACTTCGTTCATATTTTTCTGGTAAAAAAAAAGAAGACAAGATTCCTAATTATTCAGAACCCGTCCATTGGAATCTCATATACCCGGCGATTTTACACGGGAATTCTCATTTATTGGGAAAAGGGCGAGGAAATAGATTTCTCGTTCCAATCCAATCGATTCAAGAACGAAAGAAAGAGTTAATGCCTCATTCAGGTATCTCGATTGAACTACCAATAAATGGTATTTTCCGTAGAAATAATAGTATTTTTGCTTATTTCGATGATCCCCGATACAGAAGAAAGAGTTCGGGAATTACTAAATATGGGACTCTGGGCGTGCATTCAATCGTTAAAAAAGAGGATTTTATTGAGTCTCGACCAATAAACGAATTGAAGTCAAAATACCAAATGAAACTAGATCTATTTTTTTTCATTCCCGAAGAAGTGCATATTTTACCTGAATCTTCTTTGATAATGATACGAAATAATAGTCTCATTGGAATAGATACACGAATTGCTTTCAATATAAATACAAGAAGCTACGCGGACGGATTAGTCCGAATGGAGAGAAAAAAAAAGAGAATTGAACTGAAAATCTTTTCAGGAGATATTCATTTTCCTGGGGAGACCGATAAGATATCCCGACACAGTGGGATCTTGATACCTCCAGGAAAAGTAAACATCGATTTTAAGGACTCTAAAAAATGGAAAAATTGGATCTATGTCCAACGGATCACATCTACTAAGAAAAAGTATTTTGTTTTAGTTCGCCCTGTAGTGACATATGAGATATCAGATGGTCTAAATTTACCAACACTCTTCCCTCCGGATTTTTTACAAGAAAGGGATAATATGCAACTTAGAGTTGTCAATTATATTGTTTATGGAAATGCCAAACCCATTCAAGGAATTTCTGATACAAGTATTCAATTAATTCGGACTTGTTTCATTTTGAATTGGAACCAAGACATAAAAAGTTCTTCTATCGAGGAGGTCTGTACTTCTTTTATTGAAGTAAGTACAAATGGTTTGGTTCGAGCTTTCCTAAGAATCGACTTAGTAAAATCCGCTATTTCGTATCGCAGAAAAAGGAATGATCTCTCAGGTTCAGGATTCATTTCCGATAATGTATCAGATCAGACCAACATCAATCCTTTTTATTCCATTTATAAAAAGAGAAAAACGAAACAATCACTTAACCACCAAAATCACGGAACTATTCGTACATTGTTAAATAACAATAAGGAATATCCTTCCTTGATAATTTTATCACCATCTAATTGTTTCCGAATGGACCTATTCAACGATATAAAATATCCCAATGTGAAAAAAGAATTCATTTCAACAGATTCTATAATTAAAATTAGGAATTCGATCGGACCGTTAGGAACGGTCCTTAATTTTTTGAATTTTTATTCCTTTTATTATTTACTAACTCATAATCCGATCTTGATAACTAAATATCTTCAACTTGAAAATTTAAAACGGACTTTTCAAGTGCTTAAATATTATTTAATGGATGAAAATGGGATAATTTCAAATCGTGATCCGTACAGTAAAATCGTTTTCAATTTATTCAATTTGAATTGGGATTTTCTCCATCAAAGTTATTGTCCTAATTATTGGGAAGAAAGACCCACAATAATTAGTCTCGGTCAGTTTATTTGTCAAAATGGATATATAGCCAAAAAAGGACCCCCCTTAAAATCGGGTCAAGTTTTGCTTGTTCAAGTTGACTCTGTAGTAATAAGATTGGCTAAACCTTATTTGGCCACTCCGGGAGCAACCGTTCATGGACATTATGGAGAAATCTTTTACGAAGGAGATACATTCGTTACATTTATATATGAAAAATCGAGATCCGGTGATATAACGCAAGGTCTTCCAAAAGTGGAACAGGTCTTAGAAGTGCGTTCAATTGATTCAATATCAATGAACCTAGAAAAAAGAATTGAGGGTTGGAACGAGCATATAACAAAAATTCTTGGAATTCCTTGGGGATTCTTGATTGGGACTGAGCTTACTATAGTGCAAAGTCGTATATCGTTGGTTACTAAGATACAAAAGGTTTATCGATCCCAAGGGGTGCAAATTCATAATAGGCACATAGAGATTATTGTACGCCAAATAACATCAAAAGTGTTGGTTTCCGAGGATGGAATGTCTAATGTTTTTTTACCTGGAGAACTAATTGGATTGTTGCGAGCGGAACGAACAGGGCGCGCTTTAGAAGAATCGATCTGTTACCGCGCTATCCTATTGGGAATAACAAGAGCATCTTTGAATACTCAAAGTTTCATATCGGAAGCGAGTTTTCAAGAAACTGCTCGAGTTTTAGCCAAAGCAGCTCTTCGTGGTCGTATCGATTGGTTGAAAGGTCTAAAAGAGAATGTTGTTATAGGTGGGATGATCCCCGTTGGGACCGGATTTAAAAGATTACTGCGGCAACATAAGAATAAGAGCATTCCTTTGAAAAGTCAAAAGAAGAGTTTTTTCGAGGGGGAAATACGAGATATTTTGTTCCACCACGCAGGCTTATTTGATTCGTGCCGTTCAAAAGAATTTCCGTGATACACCTGAGGAATCATTTAATGATTCCTAAAAAAAGTGTAATCATACTTCCTTTCTTTTGTTTTGGAATTCAATTTCCATTTGAAAAACTCTTTCTATATGGTCTTGAGGGGGTAATGGAAATTCAGATAATAATGAATAGAGGTTAGCGGTTTGGATTGTGTATTGACATCGATACGTCCAATCCACGGTAGAAGAAAAGGTTCCGTCGGAACAATTGGTTAGTTCAAGACAACCTCGTCACTTTTTTTTAAACAAAAAAGAAAGAGGAAGTGTGGGAAGAAATGACAAGAAGATATTGGAACATAAATTTGGAAGAGATGATGGAAGCAGGAGTTCATTTTGGTCATGGGACTAGGAAATGGAATCCGAGGATGTCGCCTTATATTTCTACCAAGCGTAAAGGTATTCATATCACAAATCTTACTAAAACTGCTCGTTTTTTATCAGAAGCTTGTGATTTAGTTTTTGATGCAGCAAGTAAGGGAAAAGAGTTTTTAATTGTTGGTACAAAAACGAAAGCAGCCAATTCAGTAGTGCGGGCTGCAATAAGGGCTCGGTGTCATTATGTTAATAAAAAATGGCTCGGTGGCATGTTAACCAATTGGTCCACTACAGAAACTAGACTTCATAAGTTCAGGGACTTGCGAATCGAACAAAAGACGGGGAAATTCTACTGTCTTCCAAAAAAAAGAGACGCAGCTATGTTCAAGAGACAATTATCCCACTTGCAAACATATCTGGGCGGGATTAAATATATGACGGGGTTACCCGATATTATAATTATCGTTGATCAGCAAGAAGAATATACAGCTCTTCGAGAATGTATCACTTTGGGAATTCCAACAATTTGCTTAATCGATACAAATTGTGATCCCGACCTTGCAGATATTTCAATTCCAGCAAATGATGACGCTATAGCTTCAATCCGATTAATTCTTAATAAATTAGTATTCGCAATTTGTGAGGGTCGTTCTAACTATATACGAAATACGTAATTAATAATAAGATAGAAATTTTGTTTTGAACTCCTGAAATTTATGGAATCGTTTACTATTCTCGAATTTGATTAGATTATATAAATGAGATAAAAATCAGTGGGGATATTATGTTATTAGTTCGTATCAAAAAATTCAAATAAGCAAGTCGAAAAAGAGATGGTTGAATTAAAATAATTTCCTGGAATTGAAATTTCTGTCAGAGGGTAATATGAATGTTCTATCATGTTCCACCAACACACTAAAAGTGTTATACGAAATATCGGGTGTAGAAGTAGGCCAACATTTCTATTGGCAAATAGGAGGTTTTCAAGTCCATGGCCAAGTACTTATTACTTCTTGGGTTGTAATTGCTATCTTATTAGTTTCAGCCAGTATAGCTGTTCGGAATCCACAAACCATTCCGAATGACGGGCAGAATTTCTTCGAATATGTCCTTGAATTCATTCGAGACGTGAGCCAAACCCAGATTGGAGAAGAATATGGTCCATGGGTTCCTTTTATAGGAACTATGTTCCTATTTATTTTTGTTTGTAATTGGTCAGGGGCTCTTTTACCATGGAAAATCATACAGTTACCCCATGGAGAGTTAGCCGCACCCACGAATGATATAAATACTACTGTTGCTTTAGCTTTACTCACCTCAGTAGCCTATTTCTATGCGGGTCTTAGCAAAAAAGGATTAGGTTATTTCAGTAAATACATTCAACCTACTCCAATCCTTTTACCCATTAACATCTTGGAAGATTTTACAAAACCCTTATCGCTTAGTTTTCGACTTTTCGGAAATATTTTAGCCGATGAATTAGTAGTTGTTGTTCTTGTTTCTTTAGTACCTTCGGTAGTTCCTATACCTGTCATGTTCCTTGGATTATTTACAAGTGGTATTCAAGCTCTTATTTTTGCAACTTTAGCCGCCGCTTATATAGGAGAATCCATGGAGGGTCATCATTGACTTCACTTACAAATAGTTGTTTTTTAAATTTATACCAAAATAATAGCGGAATTCAAGATAATCTACTTGGAGAACATCAAAATAGATAACTAATAAGGGATAACTAATAAGGCAGTTATAATATACCGTAATAGGAAAAAAGATTCCACTCAAAATATTTAGGGGGGATTCTAAAAAAAACGAAAGAGATCGAAAGGATCGGTTTCCTAAAATGAATGTCCTGTTTGGATGTATTATTTTATTTTCTATAAATAAAAGAATATTTTAATAAATGATATTTTATTTTATATTTATAAATAAATATAAAATAAAATAGTTAATAAAAAACAATTTAATAAACAAGAAGAATAAAAAATTAAGAAAGAAAAGAAAATAGAATAAAATGCTAATGAAAATTTCTATCAAATGATTCGCCTTAACCAATTTTTCTATGTAAATTCGATCCATGCGGAATAATCATAAAGAAAGAGAAGAATTAAAAAACGCGATTCAAAAAAAGAAATTAGCCAGTTCAAAATTGTGTATCTTGAATGCCTAGAATCCGACTATTATCGAATTCAGCTAGGGAGTTTTTCCCGTTCAAAAAGAATTCTAATGGATCTAAGATCAAAATAAGTTGGTTTACATTCTGGAAGAAACACATGTATATGGGATATTAGATATTGAATAGTTATATATGACCTAAAAAATATCTAATACCCTAATACTATGAATTTCAATAGGGATTCCAATAGACGTCTTTGGTTTTGGATTCCTAAGAATCCAACTTCAAAAAGCGATAGAGAATCGGTTCTGATGATTCAATAATATTATTCTATTACTTCAATTTGGAGTTTTTAGTTACTCTGTTTGGATGAAACTGCGTGATGGAATAATTCATCTATAATTCATTGAATGATTGTATCATTAACCATTTTTTTTGTGAGGAATTTAACTTATCATGAATCCACTGATTTCTGCCGCTTCTGTTATTGCTGCTGGGTTAGCTGTCGGACTTGCTTCTATTGGACCTGGGGTTGGCCAAGGGACTGCTGCGGGCCAAGCTGTAGAGGGGATCGCAAGACAGCCCGAGGCGGAGGGAAAAATACGAGGTACTTTATTGCTTAGTCTGGCTTTTATGGAAGCATTAACAATTTATGGATTGGTTGTCGCTTTAGCGCTGTTATTTGCGAATCCTTTTGTTTAATCTTGTCTTAAACACTTAAACAATCACAAATATATAGATATAGAAAATTTTGACTTATTTTTTTTTGTCTGAATTTATTTTAGTCAGGACTTATACTTGCTCCTTGCTTTTTTGAATTATATCACTAATTCACTCCTACAATTTACAATGTGGGACACTAATCCCTGCCCGGGAAGGAAAGATTTAAGGATGAGTATGAGTAATTAGCATACCGATCCGCTTTCTTCCTTCCCGTTCTTAGAAATTGAAACTTAAAAGGAGTCTTACAACAAACGAAATATTCCGAAATTGATACGAAACTTGCAATTTGATAGCTAATTCTAAAATTCTAATAAGTATTATTTTCATTAGGATTAGGAATTTTTTTTGAAAAAATCCATTTCGAAATCAATTCTATAGATATAAGAAATTCATATAAATCGAATATAAGAATATATAGAAGTATAGATATAAGGGAAGTGATACAAAAAAGAAACTCTATTCTTGTTTTTTTATCTATCTGTAAAAGAAAGGGGATTGTATGAAAAATCTAACCGATTCTTTCCTTTCCTTGGGCCAATGGCCGCTGGCCGGGAGTTTCGGGTTTAATACCGATATTTTAGCAACAAATCCAATAAATCTAAGTGTAGTATTTGGTGTATTGATCTTTTTTGGAAAGGGAGTGTGTGCGAGTTGTTTATTTCAAGAATAGGCTGGACCGGTCCAGCTGCACTTTTTTTTCATTAGTTTCATTTTAACTAGTAAAAAAATTAAAGTAAAAGGTGCATGATCTCGCGAATTACTTATGAATTTTGAAATTGATTGAATTTTATCAATTCATAAAAAATGATATTTTTAATATTTAAGAAACGTAGCATTTCGTAATTCATTGGTAAATCCGCTTTGATTCTCAATCAACCAATAATGCGGGACTAATTATATGGTTAAAGTGAAACCTTTGAAGTCCAAACATAGCATGGTATTCTTTCTACTACTATCGTCATTTGAAATTTCAAATGAAGGACTAGTTGAAA